TTTTTTTATGTCATTTTAAAAAGAATGGTCCAAAAAAAAATGGCTTATAATATAAATATTTATATATTATATAAACATTTATTAATATATAAATTTAGTAATATATCTATATATATATAAATATATTATATTAAATAAAAATAGAAAGATTAATTATGGTTCTTATAAGAATAATAGTGAGGTATCTATAGGCCTAAGGGTCCTAAAATTAACTTAAAAAAAAAATAATTAATATATTAATATTTACTATAAAATACTGATAGTTATATATAAATAAGGTATATATATAAAAATTTATTATATATATATATATATAGATAAATAAATATATATAATATAAATATTTATATAATAAAAAAAAAAAAAAAATAATAGGGTCTACTAAATATTATTAATCTATAAATTATTTTATATTAATTATAAAATTTATGTATTTATATAAATATAATGATTTTTATATAATAAAATTAAATAAAATTTATAAAAAAATTTTTATATAATAAAAATAAAAATATTTTTAAAATATAAAATGGGGATTATATTTAAAAATATTTACAAAAAAAAATGGGGGTTTTTTTTTGAGTTTTGGGGAGGAATATACTATTATTAATCCTAACTTAATAATTAATATATAAATTTAATTATTATTTATATATTTAAATTAAACAATTTTTATTAAATTTTATATTTAATTATTTATTTTTATTATATTATAAAATACATTATTTTATTTTGGTTAATATTTTTATTATTATTTTATTTTACATGTAAATTTTTGTGTGAATTTATTTAATTTTTAAAAAATTATTTAATAATTTTATTCGCAGTGATTGATATTAATATAAAAAAGAAATTTTGTATTAGTAATAATATATAGTATTGGTAAAATTTGTGCCAGCTACCGCGGTTATACAAATAATACAAATAAAAATTTTTAGTAGTAGTTAAATTGATCAAAATTTAATATAAATATAAATTTATTAGGTGAAATTTTTAAATTTATTTATTATTAATTTAAAAAATAATTTAAGCTATAAACTTTTTATAATAAACTAGGATTAGATACCCTATTATTAAAAATAAATATGAGCATACTAAAGTAGTATTAGTTATATTCTTAAAATTTAAAAAATTTGGCGGTATTTTAGTCTATTCAGAGGAATCTGTCCTGTAATTGATAGTCCACATTGAACCTTACTTAAATTTGTTTAATTTGTATATCGCCGTCATCAGAATATATTATAAGATAAAATTTTCTTAATATTTAATAAAATAATATGTCAGGTCAAGGTGCAGTTTATGTTTAAGTAGAGATGGATTACAATAAATTTATTTAATATGGATAATTTTTTGAAATAAAAATTTGAAAGTGGATTTGAAAGTAATATAAAATAGATTATTTATATGATTTTAGCTCTAAAATATGCACATATCGCCCATCGTTCTTATTTTTAAAATAAGATAAGTTGTAACATAGTAGATGTACTGGAAAGTGTATCTAGAAAGACAATTTAAAGCTTAATTAGTAAAGTATTTCATTTACATTGAAAAGAAATTTGTGCAAATCAATTTAAATTGAATAGATTTTATTTATTAATTTTATTTATTTATTTAATTTATTTAATAAAAATAATTTTAAAATTTTAAGTTTAAGTATTTTATAAAGAAAAAATAATTTTAATTATAGTTTATTTGTATTGTGAAAGAAAATTGAAATAATTTGAAAAATTTTTATTTTAAAAGAAAATTTAATTTATTGTACCTTGTGTATCAGGGTTTATTAAATAAAAAATTATTATATTAATTTTTCTCGAATTTTAAAGATTTAATTATATATAAAAGTTACTGTGGAATAATTATTTTTAATATATAATTAGAAATGAAATGTTAATCGTTTTAAAATATATCTAGTTTTTTAAGAAATAAATTTAATTTAGATTTATAAATTTAAATTATTTAATTATTTTAAATAATTTATTTTATAAAATTAATATTTTAAGGGATTAGCTTTAAAATAAATTTTTAAATTTTAAATTAATTATTTAATAAATATAAGCTTAAAAATAGCTATTATTAATAAATTTGTTATAATTTATTTTAAAAATTTAATTATTTAATATAAAATTAAATTATTTATTAAAATATAAATTTTAATAATAAAAATTTATAAATTATGATAAAATTAGTATATAAAATTTTTATAAATAATTATTTATGAAAGGTTTAAATAAGGAATTCGGCAAAATATATATTCACCTGTTTATCAAAAACATGTCTTTTTGAATTAAATTTAAAGTCTAACCTGCCCACTGATATAAATTAAAGGGCCGCGGTATCTTGACTGTGCGAAGGTAGCATAATCACTAGTCTTTTAATTGGAGGCTTGTATGAATGGTTGAATGAGATATATACTGTCTTTTTTAAAATTATATAGAATTTTATTTTTTAGTTAAAAAGCTAAAATAAAATTAAAGGACGAGAAGACCCTATAGATCTTTATTTTTGTTATTTATAAATTAAAAAGAATTTTAAAATTTATAATTTAATAAAAAATTTTATTGGGGTGATATTAAAATTTAAAAAACTTTTAAGATTTATTAACATTAATATATGAATAAATGATCCAGTTTTATTGATTAAAAATTTAAGTTACCTTAGGGATAACAGCGTAATTTTTTTTTAGAGTTCATATCGACAAAAAAGATTGCGACCTCGATGTTGGATTAAGAGTTATTTTTAGGTGTAGAAGTTTAAAGTTTAGGTCTGTTCGACCTTTGAATTCTTACATGATCTGAGTTCAAACCGGCGTAAGCCAGGTTGGTTTCTATCCTTAATTAATTATTATATTATAGTACGAAAGGACCTAATATAAAAAATATAGATTTTAATAATATGATTAATATTAATATTAGATAACTATTTTGGCAGATTAGTGCAATAAATTTAGAATTTATAAATATAATTTAATAATTATAAATAGTATTGTTTTATATAGATTTATTATTATCATTAATTGGAAGATTATTATTAGTAATTTGTGTTATAGTGGGAGTTGCTTTTTTAACTTTATTAGAACGTAAAGTTTTAGGTTATATTCAAATTCGAAAGGGTCCTAATAAGGTAGGATTTATAGGTTTGTTACAACCTTTTAGAGATGCTGTGAAATTATTTACTAAGGAACAAACTTATCCTTTATTATCTAATTATATTTTTTATTATTTTTCTCCTATTTTTTCCTTATTTTTATCTTTATTAATTTGAATATGTATTCCTTATTTAATTAAATTATATTCATTTAATTTAGGTGTATTATTTTTTTTATGTATTACTAGTTTAGGAGTTTATACTGTAATAGTAGCTGGTTGATCTTCTAATTCAAATTATGCTTTATTGGGAGGATTACGAGCTGTTGCTCAAACTATTTCTTATGAAGTAAGTTTAGCTTTAATTTTATTAAGTTTTATTTTTTTAATTGGAGATTATAACTTTTTAAATTTTTATTTATTTCAAAAATATACTTGATTTATTTTATTTTGTTTTCCTTTAGGTTTAGTGTGATTTGCTTCTTGTTTAGCAGAAACTAATCGTACTCCTTTTGATTTTGCTGAAGGTGAATCTGAATTAGTATCAGGATTTAATGTAGAATATAGAAGAGGGGGATTTGCTTTAATTTTTTTAGCTGAGTATTCTAGTATTTTATTTATAAGTATACTATTTAGTGTAATATTTTTAGGAAGAGATATTTATAGTTTATTATTTTTTTTTAAGTTAACTATAATTTCTTTTTTATTTATTTGAGTTCGTGGGACATTACCACGATTTCGATATGATAAATTAATGTATTTAGCTTGAAAAAGTTTTTTACCTATATCTTTAAATTATTTATTTTTTTTTATTGGGGTAAAGTTGGTTATTTTATCTTTATTATTTTAATGAACTTTTTTTAGTATTAAAATTAATAGAAGATTTTACTTCTTTCTTATGTTTTCAAGACATACACTATAAAAGCTTATTAATTTAATTTAATAACTTATCTCAATACTTTGACAATAAAGGATTAATTAAAAAATAAGAAAAGTATAAAACAGTTAAAATTTGACCTGTTAATACATATGGGTCTTCTACTGGTCGAGCTCCAATTCATGTTAATAGAGAAGCAACAATTACTATATTTCAAAATAAAATTTGATTTAATGGGTAAAATTGTAAACCTCGGAATTTACTTGTATGAGTAAATGGAAGAATTATTAAAATTGCAATTGATAAAACTAAAGCAATTACTCCACCTAACTTATTAGGAATTGATCGAAGAATAGCATAAGCAAATAAAAAGTATCATTCAGGTTGAATGTGAACAGGAGTAACTAAAGGATTAGCTGGAATAAAATTTTCAGGGTCTATTAATAAATAATTAAATTTTCAAATAAATCCAATTAAAATTCAAATAAAAATAATAAAACCTACAATATCCTTATAAATAAAATAAGGATGAAATGGAATTTTATCTACATTTCTATTAAGTCCAAGTGGATTATTAGATCCTGTTTGATGTAAGAATAACAAATGAATTATTGTTAATGCAGCAATAATAAATGGAAGAACAAAATGAAATGTAAAAAATCGTGTTAATGTAGCATTATCAACTGCAAATCCACCTCAAATTCATTGAACTAAATCAGTTCCTAAATATGGAACAGCTGATAAAAGATTAGTAATTACTGTGGCTCCTCAAAAAGATATTTGTCCTCATGGAAGAACATAACCTAAAAAACCAGTTGCTATTACTATAAATAAAATAATTACTCCAACTATTCATGTTGGAACATATAGGTAAGAATTATAATATACTCCTCGTCCTACATGAGTAAATAAACAAGCAAAAAAAAATGATGCTCCATTGGCATGACAAATTCGTAAAAATCATCCATTATTAACATCTCGATAAATATGATTTACGCTATTAAATGCTGTTTCAATATCAGCAGTATAATGTATAGCTAAAAATAATCCTGTAACAATTTGGATTACTAAGCAAAGTCCTAGTAAAGATCCGAAATTTCATCAGGCAGAAATATTTGATGGAGCTGGTAAGTCTACTAAAGCATTATTAGCAATTCTAAATAAAGGGTGTCTTTTTCGTAATGGTTTATTCATTAGTTTATAGGTCGTAAAGGCCCATAATTTTTTTTAGTAATTTTTACAGTTACTAATAAAGTTAAAAATAAATAATTAATTAATAATAAAGTAATTAAATTAGTAGGAAAATTATATATTTTATTTAAAGATAAAAAATTTTCATAAAATAAATTATTTTTATTAAATAGTTGAATTCTTTCATTATTTTTAATAAAATTTTCTATTAATGTATTATCAAAAAAGTATGAAATTACAATAAATAAAAAAATTATTATAATTGAAATAAAAGTTAATTTAAATGACATAGAAAATATTTCATTTGAAGATAAAGAAGTAACATAAATAAATAAAACTAATATTCCTCCTATAAAAATTAAAAATAATACATAAGAAAATCAAAAAGTTTTTGAATAAATTCCAGTTATTAAACATGTTAAAAATGTTTGAATTAATAACATTAATCCTATAGCTAATGGGTGCTTTATTTGTATAAAAATAAAACTAGTAATAAAACATAAGAATATAATTATTATAATATCAAGAAATAGTTTATTTAAAATATTAACTTTGGGAGTTAGTGACAAAGAGATTTCTTTTTTCTTGAAGTTTTAAAAAAAAAATTTTATTTTTAGTTTACAAGACTAATGTTTTTGTTAAACTATTAAAACAATTAATGTCAAATTTTTTATTATATTATTTTATAATTATTATATTTATATTTGGATGTATTGTTTTTATTTCAACTCGAAAACATTTATTATGTACTTTATTAAGTTTAGAATTTATAGTATTAATATTATTTATATTATTATTTTTTATATTAAATTTTATAAATTATGAAGGATATTTTAGAATGTTTTTTTTAACTTTTTGTGTATGTGAAGGAGTTTTAGGTTTATCAATTTTAGTTTCTATAATTCGTACTCATGGTAATGATTATTTTCAAAGTTTTTCAATTTTACAATGTTAAAGTTTATTTTTATAATTTTATTTATAAATATTTTTATATTTTATAAAAATATTTATTGAATGGTTCAAAATTTACTTTTTTTAGGGGCTTTTTTATTTATAATTAAAATTAGTTCTATATATTATTTTTGTAATATTTCTTATTATTTTGGAATAGATATAGTATCATATGGATTAATTTTATTAAGTTTTTGAATTTGTGCTTTAATATTAATAGCAAGAGAAAGTGTTGTACGTTTAAATAATTATACTAATTTATTTTTATTTATAATTTTATTTTTACTATTAATATTAATTTTAACATTTAGTTCAATAAGTTTATTTATATTTTACTTATTTTTTGAAAGTAGCTTAATTCCTACTTTATTTTTAATTTTAGGTTGGGGATATCAGCCTGAACGATTACAAGCTGGAGTTTATTTATTATTTTATACATTGTTAGCTTCTTTACCTTTATTAATTGGAATTTTTTATATTAAAAATAATAATTTTACAATAAATATTATACTTTTAAATTATTGTAAATTATATAATTTAGAATTTTTATATTTATGTATAGTATTTGCTTTTTTAGTAAAAATACCAATATTTTTAGTTCACTTATGATTACCAAAGGCTCATGTAGAAGCTCCTGTTTCAGGATCTATAATTTTAGCGGGAATTTTATTAAAGTTAGGGGGATATGGATTATTACGAGTATTTTCATTATTACAAATTATAGGAATAAAATTTAATTATATTTGAATTAGAATTAGTTTAATTGGTGGGGTATTAGTTAGTTTAATTTGTTTACGACAAATAGATTTAAAGGCATTAATTGCATATTCTTCAGTTGCTCATATAGGAATTGTTTTAAGTGGATTATTAACTATAACATATTGAGGGTTAAGAGGATCTTATACTTTAATATTAGCTCATGGGTTATGTTCATCAGGTTTATTTTGTTTAGCAAATATTTCTTATGAACGAATAGGAAGTCGAAGTTTATTAATTAATAAGGGTATATTAAATTTTATACCTAGAATAGCTTTATGATGATTTTTATTATGTTCAGGAAATATAGCTGCTCCTCCCACATTAAATTTATTAGGGGAAATTTCTTTATTAAATAGAATTGTTAGATGATCTTGATTAACAATAATTAGATTAGCTTTATTATCTTTTTTTAGAGCTGCTTATACATTGTATCTATTTGCTTATAGTCAACATGGAAAGGTTTATTCAGGTACATATTTTTTTTCTTCAGGAGTTACGCGTGAATATTTATTATTAATATTACATTGATTACCTTTAAATTTATTAATTATAAAGAGAAACTTTTGTATGTTATGAATTTAATTTAAATAGTTTAATAAAAATATTGATTTGTGGTGTCAATGATATGAAATTTTTCATTTTAGATCGTGAATAACTTAGTTAATTATTGTAAAAATAGTTTTTATATTTTAATTTTTATTAGAATTTCTTTATTTTTTTTTAGTTTGAAATTTTTATTTAATGATTTAGTTTATTTTATTGAATGAGAAGTTGTTTCATTACATAGTATATCTATTGTAATAACTTTTTTATTTGATTGAATAAGATTAATATTTATATCATTTGTTTTATTAATTTCTTCATTAGTAATTTTTTATAGTAATCAATATATAGCAGAAGATTTTAATGTTAATCGATTTATTTTATTAGTTTTAATATTTGTTTTATCAATAATAATGTTAATTATTAGACCAAATTTAATTAGAATTTTATTAGGATGAGATGGTTTAGGATTAGTTTCTTATTGTTTAGTTATTTATTTTCAAAATGTAAAATCTTATAATGCTGGAATATTAACTGCTTTATCTAATCGAATTGGAGATGTAGCTTTATTATTAGCAATTGCTTGAATATTAAATTATGGAAGTTGAAATTATATTTTTTATTTAGATATAATAAATAAAAGTTTTGAAATAATAGTTATTGGTTCATTAGTTATATTAGCTGCCATAACTAAAAGAGCTCAAATTCCATTTTCTTCTTGATTACCTGCAGCTATAGCTGCCCCTACACCTGTTTCTGCATTAGTACATTCATCTACTTTAGTAACAGCAGGTGTATACTTATTAATTCGATTTAATATTTTATTAGTTGATTCTTTTATAGGACAATTTTTATTATTAATTTCAGGATTAACAATATTCATAGCTGGATTAGGAGCTAATTTTGAATTTGATTTAAAAAAAATTATTGCTTTATCAACTTTAAGTCAGTTAGGTTTAATAATAAGAATTTTATCTATTGGATTTTATAAATTAGCTTTCTTTCATTTATTAACTCATGCTTTATTTAAGGCATTATTATTTATATGTGCAGGAGTTATTATTCATAATACAAAAAATGCACAAGATATTCGATTTATAGGAAGATTAAGAATAAGAATACCATTAACATGTAGTTGTTTTAATATTGCTAATTTAGCTTTATGTGGAATACCTTTTTTAGCAGGATTTTACTCAAAGGATTTAATTTTAGAAGTAGTTATGTTATCTTATATTAATTTTTTTTCTTTTTTTCTTTTTTTTTTTTCTACTGGCTTGACAGTATGTTATTCTTTTCGATTGGTTTATTATTCAATAACAGGGGATTTTAATATAACTTCTTTAAATATATTAAATGATAAGGGTTGAACAATAAGTTTTAGAATTTTTTTTTTAATAGTAATAGCAATTATTGGGGGAAGTATATTAAATTGATTAATATTTTTTAATCCAGATATAATTTGTTTACCTTTTGATATAAAAATATTAACTTTAATTGTTTGTATTTTAGGTGGATTTTCAGGATATTTAATAAGTAATATTTCTTTATTTTTTTATAATAAATCTTTAATAAATTATGGTTTAAGTAGTTTTGCTGGTGGTATATGATTTATACCAATTATTTCTACTTTAGGTGTAATTAAGTTTCCAATAAATTTAGGATTATATAGTTATAAAAGTTTTGATCAAGGATGAAGTGAATTTTTTGGAGGTCAAATATTATATAATCAGTTAAAGAATTATTCTTTATATGTTCAAGAATTTCAAAATAATAATTTAAAAATTTATTTATTAAGTTATTTATTATGAGTAATTGTATTAGTTTTAATGAGTATATTTTTAATTTAAATTTAAATAGCTTATATTTAGAGCATGACACTGAAGATGTTAGGGAAATTATTGTAATTTTTAAATATTTATAAAAAATAAATTTTTATTTTTACAGTGAAAATGTAATGTTTTAGTTAAACTATATAAATAGAAATATGTTGATCAAGAAAAAGCTGCTAACTTTTATCTTTAATGGTTTAATTCCATTTATATTTCTTTATTTAATTGGAATATAAATATTCAATGATATTATTAACAGTAATATACCTCTTTTTGGTTTCAATTAATAAGATAAATTGATAAAATCAATACTTTTTAAATGCAAATTAAATGTTATAGTTAACTATTATCCCAAAATACGGGTGAATTTCACCTAAGATTAGGCCGAAACTAATTGCAATATATCGCTTCATATTTAATTATTTCATTCTAAAGCTCCTTGATTTCATTCATGATATAACCCAATTAATAAAATGAAAATAAAAAATAAGCTAGTGATTGATCAATTTAATAAATTTGATGATTTAATAATTAAAATCATTGGTAAAATTAAAGCAATTTCTACATCAAAAATTAAAAAAATAATAGCAATTAAAAAAAATCGAAGAGAAAAAGGTAAACGAGAATAATTTATAGGATCAAATCCACATTCAAAGGGAGAACTTTTTTCTCGATCAATAATAGTTTTTTTTGATAAAAAAGTAGCTAATATTATTACAATAATAGTAATAATAAAAATAATACAACTTATAATTAATAAAATTAAAATTATTTATACTAAAATTATTTAGTCCTTATGATTGGAAGTCATATATACAAACATATACTTTATAAATTATCTACCTCATCAGTAAATTGAAATATATAAAAATAATCAAACTACATCAACAAAGTGTCAATATCAAGCTGCAGCTTCAAATCCGAAGTGATGACTTTTTGAAAAATGATAATTAATATGTCGAAATAAACATACTAATAAAAAAGATGTTCCAATTAATACGTGAAGTCCATGGAATCCAGTTGCTATAAAAAATGTTGATCCATATACACTATCAGCAATTGTAAATGAAGCTTCAATATATTCATATGCTTGAAGAATAGAAAAATAAATTCCTAATAAAACTGTAAAAAATAAACTTTGAGTAGCTTGAGTATGATTATTTTCTATAAGACTATGATGAGCTCATGTAACAGTAACTCCTGAAGCTAATAAAATAGCAGTATTTAAAAGAGGAATTTGAAATGGATTAAATGCAATAATTCCAACAGGTGGTCAAGTTATACCTAATTCAATTGTTGGTGAAAGACTACTATGAAAAAAAGCTCAGAAAAATGAAATGAAAAAGAAAATTTCTGAAACAATAAATAAAATTATTCCTCATCGTAATCCTAAAGTAACTGGTAATGTATGTAATCCTTGAAAAGTTCCTTCTCGAGAAATATCTCGTCATCATTGATATATAGTTAATAAAGTAATAATATTTCCTAAAGTAAATAATGTTAAATCATATTGGTGAAATCATTGAACAAGTCCAGTAACAGTTGTTATAGCTCCAATAGCTCCAGTAAGAGGTCATGGACTATAATCTACTAAATGAAAGGGGTGATTTGCATGTGTTGACATTAATTTACTTCACTAGAATAAAGTGTTCTTAAAACTGCAAATACATAAGATTGAATAATTGCAACAGCAGATTCTAATACTAAAAGAGCAATTTGAGTTACTAAAATTAATGAAAGGATAATATAAGATGTTGATATTGGTCCAGTATTTCCTAATAAAGTTATTAATAAATGTCCAGCAATTATATTTGCTGTTAATCGAACAGCTAATGTTCCAGGTCGAATTACATTACTAATTGTTTCAATACATACTATAAAAGGTATTAAAACAGGAGGAGTTCCTTGTGGTACTAAATGAGCAAATATATGTTGTGTATGACAAATTCATCCATATAATATAAAACTTAATCATAAAGGGAAAGCTAAAGTTAAAGTTAGAGTTAAATGACTAGTACTAGTAAAAATATATGGGAATAATCCTAAAAAATTATTAAACATAATTAAAGAAAATAATGAAATAAATATTAATGTTCTTCCATTATGTCCATTAGGTCCTAATAATGTTTTAAATTCCTTGTGTAGAGTAATTAAAATATTATTTCAGATAACTTGAAATCGATTTGGTATTAATCAATATGATGTTGGGATAATTAATAATCCAAGAAAAGTACTTAGTCAATTTAATGATAAATTGAAAATAGTTGTTGAAGGATCAAATACAGAAAATAAATTTGTTATCATTTTCAATTTATTTTAAAAGATTTAATGTTAATATTTTGGGCTGTTTGATTTGATGAATATGAAACACAAAAGTAATTTTTTACATTAAAAATTACTAATGTAATAGAAAAAACTAAAAATAGAGTTAATCATCTAATAGGGGCTATTTGTGGAATTAAAAAATATTAGAAAATCTAATGTTTTCAGTTTGACATACTAATGTTTTTGGCTAAACTAATTTTTTACAAAAATAAATCATTAGAAGTAAGTGCTAATTTACTATATAATGGTTTAAGAGACCAGTACTTGCTTTCAGTCATCTAATGAATTTAATTGAGAAGAAACTCATTTAATAAAATAATTTATTGGAATTCTTTCAATAACAATAGGTATAAAACTATGATTTGCTCCACAAATTTCAGAACATTGTCCAAAGAAAAGTCCAGATTGATTAATTAAAAAATTAGTTTGATTTAATCGTCCTGGTGTAGCATCAATTTTTACACCTAATGAAGGTACTGTTCATGAATGAAGAACATCAGTAGCAGTTACTAAAATTCGAATTTGATTATTTAAAGGTAAAATAATTCGATTATCAACATCTAATAATCGGAATCCATTAATATCTAATTCATTTGTTGGAATTATATATGAATCAAATTCTAAATTTATAAAATTTGAATATTCATAACTTCAATATCATTGATGACCAATAGCCTTTAAAGTAATTAAAGGGGAATTAATTTCATCTAATAAATATAATAGTCGTAATGAAGGGAAAGCAATAAATATTAGAATAATTGCTGGTAAAATTGTTCAAATAATTTCAATAGTTTGTCCATGTAATAAATATCGATTAGTAAATTTATTAAAAAATAATATAAATATTACATATGCAATTAGTACTGTAATTATAATTAAAATTAATACTGTATGATCATGAAAAAAATTTAATTGTTCTATTAAAGGAGAAGAACTATTTTGTAATCCTAAATTTGCTCAGGTTGCCATTAGTTATTCTAACAAAAGATAAAATTCTTTATATATGAAGCTTAAATTCATCGCACTAATCTGCCATATTAGAAATTAGATGATAATAATGGAAGTTCTGCATAAGTATGTTCTGCAGGTGGAAGAGTATGATATCATTCAATTGATGATGATAATTGCATAGGGAATGAAGGAGTTCGTTGAGAAATTATACTTTCTCAAATAATAAATAAGAAGAATACAATTCCAAATAATGAAATTGTTCTACCTAAAGATGATACAATATTTCATGTTAAATAACTATCAGGAAAATCAGAATATCGTCGTGGTATACCTGCTAATCCTAAGAAATGTTGAGGGAAAAATGTTAAATTTACCCCAATAAATATAATAGTAAATTGAATTTTTAATCATGTTGGGTTTATTACTAATCCTGTCAATAAAGGATATCAGTGAACAAATCCAGCTATAATAGCAAATACAGCTCCTATTGATAATACATAATGGAAGTGAGCAACTACATAATATGTATCATGAAGAACAATATCAATAGATGAATTAGCTAGTACAACTCCTGTTAATCCTCCAACAGTAAATAAAAATACAAATCCTAATGATCATAATAAAGCAGGAGTATAATTTAATTGTGTACCATGTAGAGTAGCTAATCAACTAAAAATCTTAATTCCTGTAGGTACAGCAATAATTATTGTAGCTGAAGTAAAATAAGCTCGAGTATCTACGTCTATTCCAACAGTAAATATATGATGAGCTCATACAATAAATCCTAATAAACCAATTGCTAATATAGCATAAATTATTCCTAATGTTCCAAATGTTTCCTTTTTACCACTTTCTTGAGTAATAATATGAGAAATTATACCAAATCCTGGTAAAATTAAAATGTAAACTTCTGGATGTCCAAAGAATCAAAATAAATGTTGATATAAAATTGGGTCTCCTCCTCCAATTGGATCAAAGAATGAAGTATTTAAATTTCGATCAGTTAATAGTATAGTAATAGCACCGGCTAATACAGGTAATGAAAGAAGTAAAAGTACAGCAGTAATTACTACTGATCAAACGAATAAAGGTATTCGGTCAAGTGTAATTCCTGATGATCGTATATTAATTACTGTTGTAATAAAATTTACAGCTCCTAAAATAGATGAAATCCCAGCTAAATGTAAAGAAAAAATAGCTAAGTCTACTGAAGCTCCAGCATGGGCTGTTCCAGATGAAAGAGGGGGGTAAACTGTTCATCCAGTTCCAGCTCCATTTTCTACTATACTACTTGAAAGTAGTAAAGTTAATGAAGGGGGTAGTATTCAAAAACTTATATTATTTATTCGAGGGAAAGCTATATCAGGAGCACCTAACATTAAAGGTACTAATCAATTTCCAAATCCTCCAATTATAATAGGTATAACTATAAAGAAAATTATAATAAAAGCATGAGCAGTTACAATAACATTATAAATTTGATCATTTCCAATAAATACTCCAGGTTGACTTAATTCTGCTCGAATAAGAATACTTAAAGAAGTACCAATTATTCCAGCTCAAGCTCCGAAAATAAAGTATAATGTTCCAATATCTTTATGATTTGTAGAAAATAGTCATTGTCGCGATTAAATGGCTGAAGTTTAGGCGATAAATTGTAAATTTATATATAAGAATAATTCTTTTTAATCAAACTTTATATTCAATAATGATATTAGACTGCAATTCTGAAGGAATAATTTTTTAATTATTAAAGTTTAAGAATTAAAAGGGTAATACAAATATTTTCAGCTTTGAAGGCTATTAGTTTAGTTAACTTAAATTCTTATTATAAAATTAAGTAAATTAATGAAATAATTATTAATCCTATAATAGAAAAAAAATTTATAGTTAAAATAAAAGTTATATTTTTATTATTGAATCTATCAATTAATATTCAAGAGTTTTTATTAAAATTTAACATGTAAATACTATAAGATATTCGCAAATAATAATATAAAGTGATTAATGTTAAACAAACAGAAATAAATAATAAAAATAATTGATGTGTTTCTACTAAATTTTGAATAACTAATCATTTAGGTAAAAATCCTAAAAATGGAGGTAATCCTCCTAATGATAATAAATTTAAAAATAAGAAAAACTTGATTACAGGATTTATAATTGATAGGTTAAAAATTTGATTAAAATGAAATAATTTAAGATTATTAAATATTAATACAATTGATATTGAAAGAAAAAAATAAAACATAAAATAAATTAATCATAATAATTCATTGTTTATTATTGCTATTAATATTCAACCTAAATGATTAATGGAAGAAAAAGCTATTAATTTACGTAAAGATGTTTGATTTAATCCTCCTAATGCTCCAATAATTATTGATAAAATAATAGCTACTAAAAAAAATTTATAGTTGATATTATAAGAAATTAACATTAAAGGAGCAATTTTTTGTCAAGTTATAAGAATTAAACCATTAATTCAGTTTAATCCTTCTATAACTCCTGGAAATCAAAAATGAAAAGGTGCTGCTCCATTTTTTAATAATAATGTTGATAAAATTAATAATTCATAAAAATTGTTATTAATTCAATTTAAATTAAATGACATTATTATTAAAATAATAGCAAATAATAAAATAGATGAAGCAAAAGCTTGAGTTAAAAAATATTTTAGGCTTCTTTCAGAAGTTATTAAATTTTTTTTACCTTCATTTATTAGGGGGATAAATGAAAGTAAATTAATTTCTAACCCTATTCAAGCACCAAGTCAAGAATTAGCTGAAATAGTAATTAATGACCCAAAAATTAATATGATTAAAAAAATATTATTAGAAATTTTTTTGATTAAAAAGAAAAGGATTATAACCTTTATAAGTGGGGTATGAACCCAATAGCTTAATTAGCTTATCTTTTTTTATATTTTAGTGTATGATGCACAAAAGTTTTTGATACTTTTAGAAATAGTTTAATTCTATTAAATATAATAATGAATAAAGCATTAAATCTTTATGATTTACCCTATCAAGGTAATCCTTTTTATCAGGCAATTCATT